GCCAATAAAGACTAAGAAGGTTGACTCAAGAATAAATTGGATTATGAGCTCCGTTGTATAATTCTGACCTAACCATTAAATACGAAGCGGTGGGAACGATGAAACCTGTGAATGCAAAAGATTTTATTGAACAAATGAATCTTACTGATTCACTAGTCGGGATGGCGAAATGAACCGGAAATCAATTCATCTATTCTGAGAAGTCACGAATAAACGCTACGACTTAAATAGAGATTGCAAGAGTCAATATTCGCCCGCGAAAACTTTATTTTTTTATTTGAATTGGTAAACTTGGATTTTGGATTAAAGGACAAAAGAAAATAAAAATTTATTAGAACATTAGAAAAAAAAACTATTTTTTTATAAAAAAAATTTATAAAAATGTTCTAATATCTATTCAAATTAATTGAAATTCAATTTTGAATCCTTTTATTCGCGAGGAGCTGGATGAGAAGAAATTCTCGCGTCCAGTTCTGTAGTAGAGATGGAATTCCGAAACAATCATCAACTATAACCCCAAAAGAACTAGATTCCGTAAACAACATAGAGGAAGAATGAAAGGAATATCTTATCGAGGTAATCATATTTGTTTCGGTAAATATGCTCTTCAGGCACTTGAACCTGCTTGGATCACATCTAGACAAATCGAAGCAGGTCGACGAGCAATGACACGAAAGGCACGTCGTGGTGGAAAAATATGGGTCCGTATATTTCCAGACAAACCAGTTACAGTAAGACCGGCTGAAACACGTATGGGTTCGGGGAAAGGATCCCCTGAATATTGGGTAGCTGTTGTTAAACCGGGGCGAATACTATATGAAATGGGTGGAGTAACCGAAAATATAGCTAGAAGGGCTATTTTAATAGCAGCATCTAAAATGCCTATACGAACTCAATTTATTATTTCAGGATAAAATAAAAATGTAGAACCGACAGAAATGAGTCTTGGGGATGAAACAAAACCACAGATTAATTTTTTTGGACAAACAATATTTCTTTTATTTTCTTCATCCTTTGTATTGGAAGAATAGACTAAAAAATTGATATGATTCAACCTCAGACCCATTTAAATGTAGCGGATAACAGCGGGGCTCGAGAATTGATGTGTATTCAAATCATAGGAACTAGTAATCGTCGATATGCTCATATTGGTGACGTTATTGTTGCTGTGATCAAAGAAGCAGTACCAAATATGCCCCTAGAAAAATCAGAAGTAGTCAGAGCTGTAATTGTTCGTACCTGTAAAGAACTTAAACGTGACAGCGGTATGATAATACGATATGATGACAATGCTGCAGTTGTAATTGATCAAGAAGGAAATCCAAAAGGAACTCGAATTTTTGGTGCAATCCCCCGGGAATTGAGACAATTCCATTTTACTAAAATAGTTTCATTAGCTCCCGAGGTATTATAAACAAAATGAGATCGTAATATCTTTTGGGTATTTGAAAGAAATAGATTAAGAACTAGATTAATTCATAGATTGTGTCTCACGCATATACCTTTAAAAATTCATATTCGTAAACCAATAAAAAAAAAGAAAAACATGTTGATTATATCTAATTTTGAGGAACCAATAATTTTAGTTCATCATGGGTAGAGATACTATTGCTGAGATAATAACCTCTATACGAAATGCTGATATGGATAGAAAAAGAATTGTTCGCATAGCATTTACTAATATTACCGAAAATATTGTTAAAATACTTTTTCGGGAAGGTTTTATCGAAAACGTCAGAAAACATCGAGAAAAAAACAAATATTTTTTGGTTTTAACCTTGCGACATAGAAGGAATAGGAAAAGACCCTATACAAATTTTTTAAATTTAAAACGGATCAGTCGACCCGGTCTACGAATCTATTCTAACTCTCAACGAATTCCTAGAATTTTAGGTGGGATGGGGATTGGAATTCTTTCTACTTCTCGAGGTATAATGACAGACCGGGAGGCTCGACTAGAAGGAATCGGCGGAGAAATTTTGTGTTATATATGGTAATCCTTTTAATATCCAAATGGAATTCGAAACCTCTTCCTATTTGTAAAAAAAAAAAGAAAGGGGGTGAGTTGTCTAATACCGTTTCCCCTCCCTTAGTTGATACTTCAAGGGGGCTTTACCTGGAATGAAAGAACAAAAATGGATTCATGAAGGTTTAATTACTGAATCGCTTCCAAATGGCATGTTCCGGGTTCGGTTAGATAATGAAGATCTGATTCTAGGTTATGTTTCAGGAAAGATCCGACGTAGTTTTATACGGATACTGCCAGGAGATAAAGTAAAAATTGAAGTAAGTCGTTATGATTCAACCAGAGGACGTATAATTTATCGACTCCGAAACAAGGATTCGAAAGATTAGGTGATTTTTATTTAATACGATTCGAGATGAAAAATTGCAAGAAACTTATTTTCTACTAAGAAGTAGATTCAGAATTAAGATAAGGAATGACAAATATGAAAATAAGAGCTTCCGTTCGTAAAATTTGTGAAAAATGTCGACTAAT